TTTGATCCTCACGCTTGAAAGATAGCCCAAAAATTCAAGGAAATGATTGGATAATTGGGTTCTATAAATCCTTCTTGGATGAAACCACAGCGAAAAATGCCCTTGCCAAAAAGTGACAAGGTAACATTTCCATTTATTCATGAAAAGTGACATCCCTTTTGAAGCCAAGATGAATCTTCTTTGATATCTAATAGAATACATGCAAGGCTCCTTCACCAACCATAGGTTCACCTGAAAACCCTTAACTAAGACGTTCGCAAGACGTTCTATTTTTCCATAGAAATAGATTCGTTCAAGAAAAACTCCAGAAGATGTTGACCGGAAATGAGAAGATTGCTTACGTAAAAATAAGAAAATGGATTCATATTCCCATACATGAGAATTATATAAGAATAAGAATAATCTTTGATTTATTTTTGAAAAAGAGGAAGCAGCTTTCTTTGGCCTAATACTACTATTCTTTGGCCTAATACTACTAAGAGTATTCCAATTACAATTCTCGTTGAGAAAAAATCGTAATAAATGCAAAGAAGAGGCATCTTTTAAGCAACAGCGAAGAGTTTGAACCAAGATTTCCACATGGACAGAGTGGGGTATTAGTATATCTAATAGAAGATTTAAATGTGAAAAATTGTCCTCTAAAAAGGGAAATATCGAATGAATTGATCGTAAATTCTGAGATTTTACTATCTTTTTGCCTTCTAGACAAGATAGTAATCGTAGAGAAAATGGAATTTCCACAATCAAAGCAAACCCCTCGGATAGAATTTGAGAATACAAATTCTTGTTGCGCGCCAAAAAAGGATTTTTCTTAGAATCATTAGAAGAAAAAAGAAAATGATTCTGTTGATACATTCGAATAATTAACCGTTTCACAACCAGTAAACTGTATTTATTTCCATAACCCGGATTTTCCGACAAAATTGATCTACTGAAACCACGATCATGAGCAAATGTATAAATATACTCCTGAAAGATAAGTGGATATAGGAAGTCATGTTGTTGAGATCTCTCTAGCTCTAAATGTCTTTGGATTTCCTCCATTTGAACTTCTACTTGAATCAAAGGTCGAAGGTTTTTTGGGTTATCAAATGATACATAGTGCGATATAGTCAAAACAAGGTATTCTAGTAAAAAAAGATACCTCGGAGACAGGTAAACTTATCAGCAGATTTTCCACTCTCTCTTTTTCCATTCATTTCATTTAATTCGTCTATGTTATAGGATAATAAGATGGTTAGAAATCTTTTATTTTTTAAACCTAATCGCTCTTTTGATTTCGGAAAAAACTTTCTTTATCAATATACTCTTTCTTTTACACACACATCTCCATTCCATAATAGAGAATGCCAATAATTAGGATTCATTTCAAAAATATAGAATCCACTCGTGAGGGGAGAAGCCCTTCCCGTATCAGGCACTAATCTATTTTTAACGTCTAATTAGATCGGGAAATTATTCAAATTAAGAACAGAAGCTGGTTGCTTTTTCTTTCTGATAATTAATTGAAAATTGAAGACATAGGGCCCCTATCCATTTATTCATTCGACCTAACTTCATTTTGTTCCGTTCCACAAAAATTCGAACAGGTTTTTGTACCGATCCGAAAAAAATGAAATATCCTCAGAACTCCCCATTAATACGACATGCTATTTTTTCCATTTATTCCCTTTCAGGATCAGTCGCGGTCTACGAAACCATACCAAACCAAAGATATGGACGAATTTCTCACTTCATCAAAATGTGTAAAAGATTCTAGTCGCACTTAAAAGCCGAGTACTCTACCGTTGAGTTAGCAACCCGAAGAAAATATGGATTAAAGAAAATTCCAGCAAAACAAAAAGGGGTATCGATAGAATCAAAATCAATTCAATTTAAATAAAGAGAAAGGAGATTCTACGAGCTAATCAAACGAAAAAATAGAAAAAAGAGATTTTCGAATCCATTCGAAAGATCAAAATGAATTGATTAGATGAAAATACAAGAAATTCTCAGATAAAAGAAAAAAATATACAAAAATATACAGAATTCGAAAAATTGATAACGTTAGGGGACAAAAATAAATAGACCCCGTTCACTTATCACGATGAATTATATTTGTTCACTACACTGTTGTCAATATAAATGTTGAGAAAAGAATAGAGTAGAAGGGGGGTAAATCAAAAAAACAAGCATGGAAAAATTATACAAAGTTATATACAAGTCGATACCCCCCCACGGTATTTCTTTAATTGAATCTCATTTGATTAGACGGAAGTTCATTAAAAACTTCTGCTTTCTTTAAAAGATTGTGAACTGTTTCTGTAGGTTGAGCACCTTTCTCAAGGAAATAGAGAATAAGAGGAACATTTAAATAAGTTTGATTCTTCATTGGATCATAAAACCCCACTTTTCGAAGATCTTTTCCTTCTCTTCGGGATCGAACATCAATTGCAACGATTCGATAGACGGCTCATTGGGATAGATGTAGATAAACAATACCCCCCCTAGAACCGTATAGGAAGTTTTCTCCTCGTACGGCTCGAGAAAAAATGATTTGATTCGAGGTTTTGTCTATGTATGCAATTCTAAATGACTTAAATACCAAATGAGCCTATAAAATCAATTAGACTATGATTTCAGGCTTTTTTTCCTGAAACTAAAAAGAAACCATTCGTACTCATAACTCAAGTTGTATAACTCTCAAATAGCTCAAAGGAAAAATCTTTAGTCAATGTCATTTCTTGAGTGGTCTTTACCCCCTTTTGTTTATCTCGTTTAAAATTCTATTTGGATTCTTTAGTGGAATCCAGTTATTGAGATTATCGATCCAACTCGAAAGGGTCTTTCCTTGTTTTTAGATCCTTTATCCTTTTTTTAAATCATTGGGTTTAGACATTACTTCGGTGCTTCTTAATCCTTTCAAAATGGCAGCAACATACCCCCTTTTGATTTCTTTCTATCAAAGAATCCCATGGACAGTTGATTCCCCCGCGATACACTTTGAATGAATCGAAAAAGTTCGATCAATTCCAACAAGGTTTGTTTTTGAATTGGAAACTTGCTCGAATTGGATCCTTTTGATTGATTTCTATATATGGAAGATACATTTACGAAGTTGTTCCGATTGATTGATTGGCATTTAACCCTAGATCCTTACCCCCCAGAAATGAATTAATCCTTTCTACTCGAGCTCCACCGTGGACTATTTACAACCCAACAAAAACGAAGGATTCAAGTGTAAGAGAACAAACAATGTCGAGCCAAGAGCACCTTCATTCCTAGATAATTCGAAAATGGTGGATGTAAAAATCCACAACGGATTCTGTCCTTCAAGTCGCACGTTGCTTTCTACCACATCGTTTCAAACGAAGTTTTACCATAATATTCCTCTAATTTGGAACCGGTATGGAATTGATTCAATCATGGAATCATGAATAGTCATTGGTTCAACTGTCCATAGACACCGTAATCTAGACTTTTTCTTCCATATATCATATGTGAAAGGATTTTTCTGAAAAAAGTCTTAGCAAGACAGCATCTTTAAGATCCATTAAGAATATATAAATAATATAATGAGATATATAAACAAATCACTTGTTGAATCCGCATCTTCAAGTAACTCAATAGGATTGATTAAACAATTTCCTACTTCAAAAATTTTTATTCTACTTCGAAGGAATCATCCAAACTATTTATGAAATTCAAACGATTTCGAATCGAAATCAAAAAAGTTTCCTATTTGGACATCATTATTTCATTTTGATTTAATTTGACAAAAATTGTATAATAAGCATCTACTTAAATCTTATTCTTATAGTAGGATAGGTCTTTCTTTTTGAATTGACTCATCACTGATTTAATTTAAAATAGATAAAGCGATCAAAGAAAAAAAGAAAGAAATTTTTTCATAAGATGTATAAAAAGTGATGTAAGTTGAGATTTGAATCTTTATTCTTTTCATCTTATTACGAAAAGAAAAATTGAAAAAAATGAGATTCAACGAAAAAACATTGACTCTATCTCATATAGAAATATGGTAATTAAATTAATATGGATTAACTCTTATCCACTCCCTTACTTCTTTCTAAGGGAGCAGAAAAAATGGATCCATGCTGGGACGGAAGGATTCGAACCTCCGAATGGCGGGACCAAAACCCGTTGCCTTACCACTTGGCCACGCCCCATTTCAACCTCGAATCTATACCAAGAAACAATAATATTGGTATTGGTTTTTTGTCAACTCCAGCCCCAAAATTTCTATATGTATAGAATACATTGGTACTAGCATTTTAATACATATAACATATAGATATAGAAGATATAGAATTCAAGAAAATTTATTGATCATTACATAGAATTCAATTAAGATATTGTATGAAAGTATCATTTCTTCTATTCTCCTTTGAGAATTGGAGGATTTTTGATTGAGTGGGTGCAAAGAAAAAGAAGGATTTTTTGTCTACCTTTCTTACTTTTTCCTTATATCAAAAACTCAATTAAAATGCAATTATCTCCAAGAACAAAACGTCTGTTATGCTTAATATCGTTAGTTTGATCTGTATTTGTATTAATTCTGCCCTTTATTCGTATTCGAGTGGTTTTTTCTTCGGCAAATTGCCCGAAGCCTACGCTTTTTTGAATCCAATCGTAGATGTTATGCCAGTCATACCTGTACTTTTTTTTCTCTTAGCTTTTGTTTGGCAAGCTGCTGTAAGTTTTCGATAAGATCCTTAATTTAATAATAAAAATAATAAGAATATCCTAGCATTATGTCGTCGAGAAAAAATTCTAAAAATTGATAAAATCAGATAAGTTTTAGAGTATCAACCCTCGATTCACACACTGAAATTCTTGGATAGTCGCCATAAATCCGGCTTACGCCCATTTCCTGATTTTTGACCTTTTTTCTAGTGAAAGACCCTAACCCTATTAGAGTCTCATAGGGTCTGGGTCTCGCCCAAAATCGAATTTGTATATGAAAGGACAATCTTTTTTCTAGAAAAAAGGCATTTCTTGGT